CGAGCGTAGTTCAATGGTAAAACATCTCCTTGCCAAGGAGAAGGTACGGGTTCGATTCCCGTCGCTCGCCAGTTTAATTTAGTTTTAGTAAGGTACTATGATAAAAAATTCAGTCTAGTTGATTAACTACTTATAATAAATTAAGTAGTTGTTAGTCTAGTACCGTATCCCTTCCTATCTTATCCTTTCCACTCGACTCAAAAAAAAAGAGTGCTTCGGGGGCGAAAATCGAACTTGCCAAGAGGGTGCCCTAAACGGGGGATTCACCGAGACAAACAAGAGAAAATTGCTTTTAAAGGGAATAGTGCCTTTCTTTTATTTTTTTTTTTTTTTCTTTTCTGCCTGCTGAATAAAAAAAAGGGTTGGATATAGCCCTCTGCCATATCTGTATAATTTACCATATCTATACAAATAGAATAATCCATTTATTTATATGGACTGCTAAGTGCGGAGACGGGAATCGAACCCGTGACCTCAAGGTTATGAGCCTCGTGAGCTACCAAACTGCTCTACTCCGCTCTGTAGGGCCAAAAACAGGTGGACGAAAAGGTTGAATACAAGTCTCTACCATGTCTAGACAAATAGAATAGTCTTTTTATACAGACTGGAGCGGGTAGCGGGAATCGAACCCGCATCGTTAGCTTGGAAGGCTAGGGGTTATAGTCGACGTTGGTTGATTATTTTTAACGTCTCTAATTCAAAACCGAACATGAAATTTTGATTTCATTCGGCTCCTTTATGGCTATTCTCACCACTTAACATCTATGTTAGCTTTTCTGTCTGAATGGAACCAAAGCTCTCCGCTTTCTAGATGATCCCTATAGAGTAGGATATAGAAATTCTCCTAAATATCTATCTAATCTACTTACTTCGTTCCTTAATTTCATTCAAGAGAGATCCTGAGGAAAAGAGTTGGGTTTCCACCGAGCTGAAACAATATCCTGATGGTTCTAGTAAACCAAAACTATCGTTTTTTAGCTATTGGGCTTCCATTTCTTTTTTAACTAAAAGAAGATTTAGTTACGATTGGAAATAAACTTTTTTGTATCTTCATCCATAGATCCTTTACTCATATTTATTCAATTGGAATACTTAATCCAATGCAAAATTATGCTTCGCGCCTCTGTACTCATAATCCAATTTGTGTTTTGGATGCAAATTTCATTAGTCTTTGGATACTAATCGCGAAAATGTATATTCTTCCTCAATATGCTATTGAGAGGAAAAGGATTAAACCCTTTATAAGAACTAAAGTTTTCATCGGAATATGAATATAAAAAAACTTAAGGATGCCTTAAGTATATCATTTCAAATTCAGTTATTAATAGAACGAATCACACTTTTACCACTAAACTATACCCGCTACATGTAAATTATGATACCAACACTACCCTTTGTCAAGGGTAGCCATTCGAGGAGGAAGCTAATCCCCCCTACGGGGAAAAGTGAGCAGTTGGTACTTCAATCGCAGGTCTTTAATTTAGGATTTAGATGGCCCCTCTCTAGTCTGTAAAAGAAATCTCTTCTTACCACGCCACCAGCATATGAACCAAATGTATGCATTTCGATTAGGATCGTATTCTTTGTATTCTATAGTTTGATTATTCCTACAATATACACTAAAAGATAACAGTACCCATCAATCCCTTTCTTTCTTTTCTTTTTTGTGCTGTAGAAAAATTTTTATACTCTGCAGTACAAATTTGACTGCCCACTTTTAAAAATAAAATTGTTGATAAAACTCCAATATAGTTTGTTCAAAATACGCCTTTTGGATAATATTAAAGTACTATTTCCAATTCCAAAGGGTACCCGTTGAAAATTGCTGCAAAAAATCCGTCCAAAACTAAAAAATTGAAAAGTTTTGAACTTCTTGGTTTTTCCAAGAAATGCCTGTGAAAAATTGTTTCAATCTCGCACCAAAACAGATAAGAAGTATATCACTAAAAATTAATACAATACCCAGCCATATGGGTATATGAAGAGGGCGAATTCCTTTATACCCCCCGATTAGAATTAAGGGAAATAAAACATAAATGGAGAAAGTTCTCATCATAAGATCAGCCAATAGAAGAAAAAAGTCCTAATTCTGCAGAACATTCTGAGCATGTGAGAAGTGAATAGGCTAAAGAGAAAAAAACAAAGTCTACCATTTTTTTAACAGAAGTTCTTATTGCCCCTTTGGCCTTTTTGAACCTCATCATGAATAAACTTCTATATCTCAATATAGAAAATAAAATCTCTACATATATAGATATATATGTATATATTATGTACATTATGCAGTAGAGTAGATCTATAATGGTAAATGAAAGTGGCTAATTTTCTAATAAAAAGCCCTTTTAACTCAGTGGTAGAGTAATGCCATGGTAAGGCATAAGTCATCGGTTCAAATCCGATAAAGGGCTTTTCCTTAGTGGTCGAGTAATACCACGGCAAGACCGAAGTCATCGGTTCGAATCCGATACAGTACTTTTCTACTAAATTCATTCACTTTTTTTCTTTTTTTTTTTTTAATGTCTCTGTTTTTTATTGAATTTTATGACTTCGTTTAGTATGAGATACCTATATTTTCAGTCTGAACACTAAACGAAGCACAGAGTTTAAATTGCAAAAAATAAATGAAATTGGACTCTTTTTTCTATTAGAACAATCAAATCAATATCTGTACTGAACTAATCTAGAATCCTTTTTATTAATCTATTCTTATTCTATTAAAACTAAAAGGAATTTCCCTAAAAAGCAGGGGATGATCCGTGAATTAACCTAACCATCAACTAAAAAGAAAATCCTATGAAAGCATAATAGAAAAGTAGGAAAGACTCTTTGCTTTGATCTATTTATACTCTTCGATTCGAGTATATTGACAATTCCAAAAAACTGCTCATACTATCATTATAGTATAATGACAAGTGGTTTTATTTTTATATAGCACTATCGTCTAGTGATGCCCCTATCGTCTAGTGGTTCAGGACATCTCTCTTTCAAGGAGGCAGCGGGGATTCGACTTCCCCTGGGGGTAGGGAGTATTATAAAAAGAGGTTAATCATAGATTATCAAAAACCCTAGAATAAATTCTTCCTGGGTCGATGCCCGAGCGGTTAATGGGGACGGACTGTAAATTCGTTGACGATATGTCTACGCTGGTTCAAATCCAGCTCGGCCCAAAAATCTAGGGCTTTGTGAATATGAACTAAATCTTTTTTATTCTTCCATAAAAATAAATATCTGATCCATAGAAATAAAGGATAAAGAGAAAAGAGGGGGAAAATTGATTTCTAAGCCATATCTCTCTGATTCTTTTCTTACAAATACAAAGAAAACAATTTTTCTTATTGAAAGGTGGATTATCAGTTGTTTTTAGCGATAAAAAATCGCGGCATACTAGTTATGCCACTCTGACTATACCCACATAGGATATGTGGGTGTAGTAGTATATGATTCATCTATTTCTTAGAGTACGACAGACGAATCTTCTTAGGGTTCTATTTAAGAATAGGTATGCCATACACCCCGCAGGGATTGTAGTTCAATTGGTTAGAGCACCGCCCTGTCAAGGCGGAAGCTGCGGGTTCGAGCCCCGTCAGTCCCGAACTAGGGTTCAATGAATGGAAAAATTCATCTTTCCTTTTTTTCATCAAGAATTTCCCTGAAAAAGGGGGCAAAAGGCAAGATCAAATATCTATGCAGAACCCTTACTTTACTTTTTTTATTTCGCAGCTCTCATCTCAATAAAAAGAGAGCTGTATAGGAATCTTTTTTTTTTTATGAATCTGCTCTCATCTTTAGACCCAAAAAGCAGATATTGACAGTAACCTAATAAAATAAAAACCAAGCAAACGCTCTTTTTCCTAAATTAAAATATTGGATCTTTTTTATTTAAGATCCATCTCATTTCTACTTCTACTGCTTATTTGGATGTCTATGTGACCCAGAGAAAGTCGGTTATATAATACATACATACATAATTGTATGTATAACTATAACAAATAAGAAAAAGGAAGGGGAATTCGATAAGAAAGATTCTTGGCTCTACATATATATATAGAAAAGCAAAAGTCAAAAAGGATGAAAAATAGAGGGTTCCGAATCCAATCAAAAAACCAATTTTGGTCTTAGTATGGATAAGGGATCCTCCTATGTTATATTATTCCACTATCAACCATGAATTGATTTGATAGATCCTATATTAATAATATTGAATTGATTCAGTATTATCAGAATGCAAGCCCTCCCCTTGAATTTATAGGTATACACCTTTTTCCTCTCCATGGGATTACATCCCGAGTTATTGTGAAACAAAAAAATAAAGAGGTTATGGAAGTAAATATTCTCGCTTTTATTGCTACTGCATTGTTCATTCTAGTTCCTACTGCCTTTTTACTTATTATTTATGTAAAAACAGCCAGCCAAAATGATTAATTGGAATTCCAATTAATCATTGAAGAAATGAAAAAGGGATTAAAGAAAATAAAAATCCAAGTCTTAAATGAAAGGATCTGGTTGGAATCCTAAAGTGTGGTAGAAAGAACTACATATAGTTTTTTCTACGACACTTTAGATTCTTTCTATTATATTATCTTGAATCTACATAGAATAGATTAATAGATTAGTAGATTGAAGTAGTATCTCTATAGTCCACTTCTCCCCCATACTACTAGCGAAAGAGAAAATGTAAAAACTACCATTAAAGCAGCCCAAGCGAGACTTACTATATCCATGTAAATTATGTCTCCTATTTCTATGAAGGAATTATTCTACTATTGATCAATAATCATAGTGGAATTAAGGGTACAGAGTCAAAATTATGCTCTAAGACTATAGATGAATCAGTTAAAGGAATTTACTCCTATCAAATTCTTATATGATTTCTGGTAAAATAGGAGAGTATTAAGTATAAATATGATACATATATCTTTTCCTTAAAAAAGGAAAAAATTGGATACCTACTTTACCCATACCCATATTTATTTTTGACCTAAACCCTACTGCCCCACTTTCTCTCTTTCTATGAAAGAGTGAGGAGACCTTATCCACTCCACAACTCCGAAATTGATTTTTGATCAGACTATTCAATCTGATTCTGGACAGAATCAGTAGCCTTTACTTTAGTGTATGTAGGTAGCATAAGATGTACGAAGTATATTGATATTTCTTCGCAAAGTCCCTTCTTCAATCTTAGATTGAAAAAAGACTTAGGGCCCTTTGGAAGTTTTAAATTCCCGAATCAATTCAAATTAATAAAAAAATAAGGAAACGCTACCTCATCTCTGTTGGGAGTTCCCTGGGTCACTGCCACCAAAACAAAGCCTCGTTTGAGGATATAACTATGGTTATGGTATGGTAGGGATTCTCAAAATCCAGTATTGCCAGACCTAGTTATTATCTTGCCTCAACTTATGAGGGTACGAAATTTTTGAGTTTGATTAGTACTATAATCCTAAGTATTTTATTGATCAGGCGGCACCCAGATTTGAACTGGGGATAAAGGATTTGCAGTCCCCTGCCTTACCACTTGGCCATGCCGCCAAAAAATCCGATCTAAAATCGAGAAAAGAACAAGTATTCATCCATATTTTCTTACTAAAACCTCTTTTTTTCTATTCTATTGAGATGGCAAAGGAGCAAAAGTGGATTTCCAGTCACAGACTGCAAAATTCAGAACAAATTGGAACCATTAACTAGAATTTTTTTTTAATTGCAGGAGTAAACGACTCTTAAATTGGTATTCTCTCCTTTAATGGCATAATAAAATAAAAGTTTCCCTAACCTGTATATAGGTAAACTACAGGTCCGAACAGCATTATTATCTATGGATTCCCTTTATGTACATATCCCTACGGGGAATCATGCTTTAATTTTTCATTGCTTTAAATATCTTAAAGAGGAAATTTGCTCTGATATAGATTATGGCCTGGCCTTCTTTACAGGTGAAATTACGATAAAAGAAAAGATGTGTGAATAGGTGGATAACTAGATTAGCAAGTACTTAAATAAAGTAAGTACTTTATTTTAGGATTCTACAACGAAATCCTTTATTTTTCAGCAATTCTATTACTACGAAACAAAAAATAACCTTCAAATTATTTTTGAAAATAAAACTAAACGTACTATTCTAAATTCTAAATCGAACTAAAGTCAAACTTGCTACTAGGGCTTATAAATTATTATGGCTTTATTTCTTTCATAGAAAGGAGATAAAACGATAAATCTTTGCTATCCAATCTGATTAGAATATCATATAAGTGGCAGAATTTTTTCTAGGACTTTGACTTTTTTATCAATTCATTTTAATTCAATTTCTACCCCTGCGAAAGTCGAACTTTCATCAAAATTATATTTATTCATATGTATGAAATACATATATGAAATACGTATGTGGAGTTCCCTAGAATTTCATGCGATTCAGTAAACAGAATATAGATTCCATGATTGCTAGATTGATCCATAGGGATTGATAAAGAGCGAGCTGATAATGGAATTTTTCTTCGATAAATAGGAAACTTAAGATTAAGATGCTCCGGAATGGGAATGAGGGAATGTCCACAATACCCGGATTTAGTCAGATCCAATTCGAGGGATTTTGTAGATTCATTAATCAAGGCTTGGCAGAAGAACTTGAGAAGTTTCCAACAATTAAAGATCCAGATCACGAAATTGCATTTCAATTATTTGGGAAAGGATATCAATTGCTAGAACCCTCGATAAAAGAAAGGGATGCTGTGTATGAATCACTCACTTATTCTTCTGAATTATATGTATCCGCGAGATTAATTTTTGGTTTCGATGTGCAAAAGCAAACCATTTCTATTGGAAACATTCCTATAATGAATTCCTTAGGAACCTTTATAATAAATGGAATATACCGAATTGTGATCAATCAAATATTGCTAAGTCCTGGTATTTACTACCGATCCGAATTAGACCATAAGGGAATTTCTATATACACCGGGACTATAATATCAGATTGGGGAGGAAGATCGGAATTAGCAATTGATAAAAAAGAAAGGGTATGGGCTCGCGTGAGTAGAAAACAAAAGATATCTATTTTAGTTCTATCATCAGCTATGGGTTCGAATCTAAGAGAAATTTTAGATAATGTTTCCTACCCCGAAATTTTCTTGTCTTTCCCGAATGCTAAGGAGAAAAAGAGGATTGAGTCAAAAGAAAAAGCTATTTTGGAGTTTTATCAACAATTTGCTTGTGTAGGCGGGGACCTGGTATTTTCGGAGTCCTTATGTGAGGAATTACAAAAGAAATTTTTTCAACAAAAATGTGAATTAGGAAGAGTTGGTCGACGAAATATGAATCGGAGACTGAATCTTAATATACCTCAGAACAATACATTCTTGTTACCACGAGATGTATTGGCCGCTACGGATCATTTGATTGGAATGAAATTTGGAACGGGTATACTTGACGATGACGATATGAATCACTTGAAAAATAAACGTATTCGGTCGGTTGCGGATCTGTTACAAGATCAATTCGGACTGGCTCTTGGCCGTTTACAACATGCAGTTCAAAAAACTATCCGTAGAGTATTCATACGTCAATCGAAACCGACTCCACAAACTTTGGTAACTCCAACTTCAACTTCGATTTTATTAATAACTACTTATGAGACCTTTTTTGGCACATACCCCTTATCTCAAGTTTTTGACCAAACCAATCCATTGACACAAACGGTTCATGGGCGAAAAGTGAGTTGTTTGGGTCCTGGAGGATTGACGGGGAGAACTGCAAGTTTTCGGAGTCGAGATATTCATCCGAGTCACTATGGGCGTATTTGTCCAATTGACACATCCGAAGGCATCAATGTTGGACTTACTGGGTCCTTAGCTATTCATGCGAGAATTGATCACTGGTGGGGATCTATAGAGAGTCCTTTTTATGAAATATCTGAGAAAGCAAAAGAAAAAAAAGAGAGACAGGTGGTTTATTTATCACCAAATAGAGATGAATATTATATGATAGCAGCAGGAAATTCTTTGTCCTTGAATCAGGGTATTCAGGAAGAACAAGTTGTTCCAGCTAGATACCGTCAAGAATTTCTGACTATTGCATGGGAACAGATTCATGTTAGAAGTATTTTTCCTTTCCAATATTTTTCTATTGGAGGTTCTCTCATTCCTTTTATTGAGCATAATGATGCGAATCGGGCTTTAATGAGTTCGAATATGCAGCGCCAAGCAGTTCCACTTTCTCGGTCCGAGAAGTGCATTGTTGGAACTGGATTGGAACGCCAAACAGCTCTAGATTCGAGGGTTTCCATTATAGCCGAATGCGAGGGAAAGATCATTTCTAGTGATAGTCACAAGATCCTTTTATCAAGTTGTGGGAAGACTATAAGTATTCCTTTAGTTTCCCATCGGCGCTCTAACAAAAATACCTGTATGCACCAAAAACCTCGGGTTCCGCAGGGTAAATCCATTAAAAAAGGGCAAATTTTAGCGGAGGGAGCAGCTACAGTTGGTGGAGAACTCGCTTTAGGAAAAAACGTTTTAGTAGCTTATATGCCGTGGGAGGGTTACAATTTTGAAGACGCGGTACTAATTAGCGAACGTTTAGTATATGAGGATATTTATACTTCTTTTCACATCCGAAAATATGAAATTCAGACGGATACGACAAGCCAAGGCTACGCTGAAAAAATCACTAAAGAAATACCACATCTAGAAGAACATTTACTCCGCAATTTGGACAGAAATGGAGTTGTGAGGTTGGGATCCTGGGTAGAAACAGGTGATATTTTAGTAGGTAAATTAACGCCTCAGATAGCGAGCGAATCCTCATATATTGCGGAAGCTGGATTATTACGGGCCATTTTTGGTCTTGAGGTATCCACTTCAAAAGAAACTTCTCTCAAACTACCTATAGGTGGAAGAGGGCGCGTTATCGATGTGAAATGGATCCAGAGGGACCCCCTCGACATAATGGTTCGTGTATATATTTTACAGAAACGTGAAATCAAAGTTGGGGATAAAGTAGCAGGAAGACACGGGAATAAGGGGATCATTTCCAAAATTTTGCCTAGGCAAGATATGCCCTATTTGCAAGATGGAACACCTGTTGATATGGTCTTCAATCCCCTAGGAGTACCCTCACGAATGAATGTGGGACAAATATTTGAAAGCTCGCTCGGATTAGCAGGGGATCTGCTAAAGAAACATTATAGAATAGCACCCTTTGATGAGAGATATGAGCAAGAGGCTTCAAGAAAACTTGTGTTTTCAGAATTATATGAAGCCAGTAAACAAACAAAAAATCCATGGGTATTTGAACCCGAGTACCCGGGAAAAAGCAGAATATTTGATGGAAGAACAGGAGATCCCTTCGAACAACCTGTTCTAATAGGGAAGTCCTATATTTTAAAATTAATTCATCAAGTTGATGAGAAAATTCATGGACGTTCTACCGGGCCCTACTCACTTGTTACCCAACAACCCGTTAGAGGAAGAGCCAAACAAGGGGGACAACGAGTAGGAGAAATGGAAGTTTGGGCTTTAGAAGGATTTGGTGTTGCTCATATTTTACAAGAGATACTTACTTATAAATCTGATCATCTTATAGCTCGCCAAGAAATACTTAATGCTACGATCTGGGGAAAAAGAGTGCCTAATCACGAGGATCCTCCAGAATCTTTTCGAGTGCTCGTTCGAGAACTACGATCTTTGGCTCTAGAACTGAACCATTTCCTTGTATCTGAGAAGAACTTTCAGGTTAATAGGGAGGATGTTTGATCAGAATAAATATAAATTCTTTTCTTATTTCTATTTTATGATTGACCAATATAAACATAAACAACTTCAAATTGGACTCGTTTCCCCTCAACAAATAAAGGCTTGGGCTAACAAAATCCTACCTAATGGGGAAGTCGTTGGCGAAGTCACAAGACCCTCCACTTTTCATTATAAAACTGATAAACCAGAAAAAGATGGATTGTTTTGCGAAAGAATCTTTGGACCCATAAAAAGCGGAATTTGTGCTTGTGGAAATTCTCGAGCGAGCGTAGCTGAAAACGAAGACGAAAGATTTTGTCAAAAATGCGGGGTAGAATTTGTTGATTCTCGCATACGAAGATATCAAATGGGATACATCAAACTGGCATGTCCAGTGACTCATGTGTGGTATTTGAAAGGTCTTCCTAGTTATATCGCGAATCTTTTAGATAAACCTCTTAAGAAATTGGAAGGCCTAGTATACGGGGATTTCTCTTTTGCTAGGCCCAGCGCTAAAAAACCTACTTTCTTACGATTACGAGGTTTATTCGAAGATGAAATTGCATCCTGTAACCACAGCATTTCTCCCTTTTTTTCTACCCCAGGCTTTGCAACATTTCGAAATCGGGAAATTGCGACAGGAGCAGGTGCTATTAGAGAACAATTAGCGGATTTGGATTTGCGAATTATTATAGAGAATTCCTTGGTTGAATGGAAGGAATTAGAAGACGAGGGGTATAGTGGAGATGAATGGGAAGATAGAAAAAGACGAATAAGAAAAGTTTTTTTAATTAGACGAATGCAATTGGCGAAACATTTTATTCAAACAAATGTAGAACCCGAATGGATGGTTTTGTGCTTATTACCGGTTCTTCCTCCCGAATTGAGACCCATTGTTTATAGGTCTGGGGATAAAGTAGTGACTTCGGATATTAATGAACTTTATAAGAGAGTTATCCGTCGGAACAACAACCTTGCCTATCTATTAAAAAGAAGTGAATTAGCGCCAGCAGATTTAGTAATGTGCCAGGAAAAATTGGTACAAGAAGCCGTGGATACACTTCTTGATAGTGGGTCTCGCGGGCAACCGACGAGGGATGGTCACAATAAAGTATACAAGTCACTTTCAGATGTAATTGAGGGTAAAGAGGGGAGGTTTCGCGAGACTCTGCTTGGGAAACGGGTCGATTACTCGGGGCGTTCTGTCATTGTTGTGGGTCCTTCGCTTTCATTACATCAATGTGGATTACCTCTAGAGATAGCAATAAAGCTTTTTCAGCTATTTGTAATTCGCGATTTAATCACGAAACGTGCTACTTCTAATGTCAGGATTGCTAAAAGGAAAATTTGGGAAAAGGAACCCATTGTATGGGAAATACTTCAAGAAGTTATGCGGGGGCATCCTGTACTGTTGAACAGAGCACCTACCCTGCATAGATTAGGCATACAGGCGTTCCAACCCACTTTAGTAGAGGGGCGTACTATTTGTTTACATCCATTAGTATGTAAGGGTTTCAATGCGGACTTTGATGGGGATCAAATGGCTGTTCATCTACCTTTATCCTTGGAAGCTCAAGCAGAAGCCCGTTTACTTATGTTTTCTCATATGAATCTCCTGTCTCCCGCTATTGGAGATCCTATTTGCGTGCCAACCCAAGACATGCTTATCGGACTTTATGTATTAACGATTGGAAATCGTCGAGGTATTTGTGCAAATAGATATAATAGATATAATAGTTGCGGAAACTATCCAAATAAAAAAGTAAACTACAATAATAATAATTATACGAAAGATAAAGAACCCCATTTTTCTAGTTCCTATGATGCACTGGGAGCTTATAGACAGAAACGAATCGGTTTAAACAGTCCCTTGTGGCTCCGATGGAAACTAGATCAACGCGTCATTGGATCAAGAGAAGTTCCGATTGAAGTTCAATATGAATCTTTTGGGACTTATCATGAGATTTATGCCCACTATCTAATAGTCGGAAATAGAAAAAAAGAAACCCGTTCTATATACATTCGAACCACTCTTGGTCATATTTATTTTTATAGAGAAATAGAGGAAGCCATACAAGGATTTAGTCGGGCCTATTCATACACTATCTAAATCTAAACAAGGAAGTTAGATTCGGCGATGCCCCTTTCGGGGGGCATTCCGATTTCGCTAGTACCATCTTTTTTGCTACGCAAATTCAGATTGAGATTGAGGAAAGGGGGTAAATTATGTTTTCAAATCACTGACTCAGACCTACTGTCGAATCCTACTCAGTCAAAAAAGGGGGGTACTTATGTATGGCGGAACGGGCCAACCTGGTCTTTCATAATAAAGAGATAGACGGAACTGCTATGAAACGACTTATTAGCAGATTAATAGATCATTTCGGAATGGGATATACATCCCATATACTGGATCAAATAAAGGCTCTGGGCTTCCATCAAGCTACTACTACATCGATTTCTTTAGGAATCGAGGATCTTTTAACAATACCTTCTAAAGGATGGTTAGTCCAAGATGCGGAACAACAGAGTTTTCTTTTGGAGAAACACTATTATTATGGGGCTGTACACGCAGTAGAAAAATTACGCCAATCCGTTGAAATATGGTATGCTACAAGTGAGTATTTGAAACAAGAAATGAATTCGAATTTTCGGATAACGGATCCTTCTAATCCAGTCTATCTAATGTCTTTTTCAGGAGCCAGAGGAAATGCATCTCAGGTACACCAATTAGTAGGGATGAGAGGGTTAATGGCGGATCCTCAAGGACAAATGATTGATTTACCTATTCAAAGCAATTTACGTGAGGGACTTTCTTTGACAGAATATATAATTTCCTGCTACGGAGCCCGCAAAGGGGTTGTAGATACTGCTGTACGAACAGCGGATGCTGGATATCTTACACGCAGACTTGTTGAAGTAGTTCAACATATTATTGTGCGTAGAAGAGATTGTGGTACTATCCGAGGTATTTCTGTGAGTCCTCAAAATGGGATGACAGAAAAACTTTTTGTCCAAACACTAATTGGTCGTGTATTAGCAGACGATATGTATATCGGTTCACGATGCATTGCTGCTCGAAATCAAGATATTGGAATTGGATTAGTCAATCGATTCATAACTGCCTTTCGAGCACAACCGTTTCGGGCACAACCAATATATATTAGAACCCCTTTTACTTGCCGAAGCACATCTTGGATCTGTCAATTATGTTATGGGCGGAGTCCCACTCATGGCGATCTGGTCGAATTGGGAGAAGCTGTAGGTATTATTGCGGGTCAATCAATTGGGGAGCCTGGGACTCAACTAACATTAAGAACTTTTCATACTGGTGGAGTATTCACAGGGGGTACTGCCGACCTTGTACGATCCCCCTCGAATGGAAAAATCCAATTCAATGAGGATTTGGTTCACCCCACACGTACCCGTCATGGGCAGCCTGCTTTTCTATGCTATATAGACTTGCGTGTAACTATTCAGAGTCAGGATATTCTACATAGTGTGAATATTCCGTTAAAAAGCCTTATTCTAGTGCAAAATGATCAATATGTAGAATCTGAACAAGTAATTGCGGAGATTCGTGCCGGAACATCCACTTTGCATTTTAAAGAAAAGGTACAAAAGCATATTTATTCCGAATCAGACGGGGAAATGCACTGGAGTACTGATGTTTACCATGCGCCCGAATATCAATATGGTAATCTTCGTCGATTACCAAAAACAAGCCATTTATGGATATTGTCAGTAAGTATGTGCAGATCCAGTATAGCATCCTTTTCGCTGCACAAGGATCAAGATCAAATGAATACTTATTCTTTATCTCTTGACGGAAGATATATCTTTGACCTCTCAATGGCTAATGATCAAGTAAGCCATAGACTGTTGGATACTTTTGGTAAAAAAGATAAGGAAATTCTTGACTATTTAACGCCAGATCGAATCATGTCCAACAATCATTGGAGTTTTGTCTATCCTTCTATTCTTCAAGCTAATTCGGATTTGTTGGCGAAAAAGCGAAGAAATAGGTTCTTCATTCCATTACAATATCATCACGAACAAGAAAAAGAGCTAATATCCTGTTTGGGGATTTCGATTGAAATACCCTTTATGGGTATTTTACGTAGAAATAGTATTTTTGCTTATTTTGACGATCCAGGATACAGAAAAAATAAAAGGGGTTCAGGAATTGTTAAATTTCGATATAGGACCCTAGAGGAAGAATATCGGACCCGAGAGGAAGAGTATAGGACTCTAGAGGAAGACTCAGAGGAAGAATATGAGAGCCCAGAGAACGAATATAGGCATAGGCATAGGCCTCTAGAAGACAAATATGAAACCTTAGAAGACGAATATAGGCCTCTAGAAGACGAATATGAAACCCTAGAAGATGAATACGGGATCCTAGAGGCCGAATATAGGCCTCTAGAGAAAGACTCAGAAGAAGAATATGGGAACCCGGAGAACGAATATAAAACTCGAGAGGCCAAATATGGAACTCTAGAGGAAGAAGAATATGAGAGTCGTGAATATGGCTCAGAGAACGAATATGGGGCTTTAGAAGAAGACTCAGAGGAAGACTCAGAGGACGAATATGGGAGTCCCGAGGAAGATTCTATCTTAAAAAAAGAGGGTTTTATTGAACATCGAGGAACAAAAGAATTTAGTCTAAAATACCAAAAAGAAATAGATCAGTTTTTTTTCATTCTTCAAGAACTGCATATCTTGCCGAGATCCTCATCCCTAAAGGTACTTGACAATAGTATTATTGGAGTGGATACACAACTCACAAAAAATACAAGAAGTAAACTAGGTGGATTGGTCCGAGTTAAGAGAAAAAAAAGCCATACGGAACTCAAAATCTTTTCCGGAGATATTTATTTTCCTGAAGAGGCAGATAAAATATTAGGCGCCAGTTTGATACCACCAGAAAGAGAAAAAAAAAATTATAAGGACTCAAAAAAAAGAAAAAATTGGGTTTATGTTCAACGGAAAAAAATTCTCAAAAGCAAGGAAAAGTATTTTGTTTCAGTTCGACCTGCAGTCGCATATGAAATGGACGAAGGGACAAATCTAGCAAGACTTTTCCCGCAAGATCTCCTGCAAGAAAAGGATAATTTCCAACTTCGACTTGTCAATTTTATTTCTCATGAAAATAGCAAGTTAACTCAAAGAATTTATCACACGAATAGTCAATTCGTTCGAACTTGCTTGGTAGTGAATTGGGAACAAGAAGAAAAAGAGGGGGCTCGTGCTTCCCTTGTTGAGTTAAGAACAAATGATCTGATTCGCGATTTCCTAAGAATTGAATTAGTCAAGTCCACTATTTCATATACAAGAAGAAGGTATGATAGGACAAGTGCAGGACCAATTCCCAATAATAGGTTAGATCACAACAATACCAATTCCTTTTATTCCAAGGCGAAAATTCAATCACTTAGCCAACATCAAGAAGCTATTGGCACCTTGTTGAATCGAAATAAAGAATACCCATCTTTGATGATTTTGTCGGCATCCAACTGTTCTCGAATTGGTTTATTCAAGAATTCGAAATATCCCAATGCGGTAAAAGAATCAAATCCTAGAATTCTTATTCGAGATATTTTTGGGCTCTTAGGCGCTATTGTACCTAGTATATCGAATTTTTTTTCATCTTACTATTTATTAACACATAATCAGATCTTGTTAGAAAAATACGTGTTCCTTTCCAATTTGAAACAAACCTTCCAAGTACTTCAAGGGCTTAAATACTCTTTAATAGATGAAAATAAAAGGATGTCGAATTTCGACAGTAACACCATGTTGGATCCATTCCATTTGAATTGGCACTTTCTCCATCATGACTCGTGGGAGGAGACATTGGCAATAATTCACCTTGGACAATTTATTTGCGAAAATGTATGTCTATTTAAATCGCACATAAAAAAATCTGGTCAAATTTTCATTGTTAATATGGACTCCTTTGTTATAAGAGCAGCCAAGCCTTATTTGGCCACTATAGGAGCAACTGTTCATGGTCATTATGGAAAAATCCTTTACAAAGGAGATAGATTAGTTACCTTTATATATGAAAAATCGAGATCTAGTGATATAACGCAAGGTCTTCCAAAAGTAGAACAAATATTCGAAGCACGTTCAATTGATTCACTATCGCCGAATCTCGAAAGGAGAATTGAGGATTGGAATGAGCGTATACCAAGAATTCTTGGGGTTCCCTGGGGATTCTTGATTGGAGCTGAGCTAACCATCGCCCAAAGTCGTATCTCTTTGGTTAATAAGATCCAAAAGGTTTATCGATCCCAAGGGGTACAGATCCATAATAGACATATAGAGATTATTATACGCCAAGTAACATCAAAAGTACGGGTTTCCGAAGATGGAATGTCTAATGTTTTTTTACCTGGGGAATTAATAGGACTATTGCGAGCGGAACGAGCAGCGCGAGCTTTGGATGAATCGATCTATTATCGGGCCATCTTATTGGGAATAACAAGGGCTTCCCTGAATACCCAAAGTTTCATATCTGAAGCAAGTTTTCAAGAAACTGCTCGAGTTTTAGCAAAAGCCGCCCTGCGAGGTCGTATTGATTGGTTGAAAGGCCTGAAAGAAAACGTAGTTATGGGGGGAATTATACCTGTTGGTACCGGATTCCAAAAATTTGTGCATCGTTTCCCACAAGACAAGAATCTTTATTTCGAAATTCAAAAAAAAAATCTATTCACGTCGGAAATGAGAGATATTTTGTTTCTCCATACAGAATTAGTTTCTTCTGATTCTGACGTAATAAACAATTTCTATGAGACATCAGAACCCCCATTTACTCCCATTTATACGATTTAAGGATATATAAAGCATATAAAGCAAATTTTTTTACTTTAATTGAAACTAGACTTTTGACCTTAGAATGCTAACAGGTCTGATTTTAGATTTGGTATTTGAATATTTTACTAAATAAAAGAAAAGAAGTCAGTTAATTTATTAAGGCTGTGTTTATATCATGTATCAATGGTAAATTCTGAGTAGAAGGTTCCATCGGAACAATTATTATTTATTTCAAGATATTTCGGCTCTTTCTTAATCTTCAAAAAAAAAAATCAATTCTGTAATGGTAAGACGAAAAAAAGAAAAAAAGGAAGTGTGGAAAAAATGACAAGAAGATATTGGAACATCCATTTGAAAGAGATGATAGAAGCGGGAGTTCATTTTGGTCATGGTATTAAGAAATGGAATCCTAAAATGGCCCCTTACATATCGGCAAAGCGTAAAGGTACTCATATTACAAATCTCGCTAGAACGGCTCGTTTTTTATCAGAAGCTTGTGATTTAGTTTTTGATGCAGCAAGTCAGGGAAAAAGCTTCTTAATTGTTGGTACCAAAAAAAGAACAGCGGATTTAGTAGCATCAGCTGCAATAAGGTCTCGTTGTCATTATGTTAATAAAAAGTGGTTCAGTGGTATGTTAACGAATTGGTCGATTACTAAAACTAGACTTTCTCAATTTAGAGACTTAAGAGCGGAAGAAAAGATGGGAAAATTCCACCATCTCCCAAAAAGAGATGTGGCAATCTTAAAGAGAAAATTATCTACCTTGCAAAGATATCTCGGCGGGATTAAATATATGACGAGGTTGCCTGACATTGTGATCGTCCTTGATCAGCAAAAAGAGTATATAGCTCTTCGGGAATGCGCCATTTTGGGGATTCCTACTATTTCTTTAGTCGATACAAATTGTGACCCGGATCTCGCGAATATATCGATTCCTGCCAACGATGACACTATGACTTCAATTCGATTGATTCTTAACAAATTAGTATTTGCAATTTGTGAGGGCCGTTCTCTCTATATAAGAAATCATTGATTAAGATTAAGAAGAATAGTGAATTCTTAAGCAACTACGTCGATTTATGGGATCAGTTACTTTTTTTTTGTTTTGCATAGATAAAAGAAGGGGAATATTGATATATATTAGAGGGTATTGATATATATTATCATTTGATGTGATTTCTTGGTATCCTAAATATAAGATTAATACTTCAAGTTGCTGAGTTGAGAAAGAGATGGTTGAATCAAAATAATTCCTTTTTTGAAGTTCAATTTTTATCAGAGGACAATATGAATATTACACCATGTTCCATTAAAACACTCAAAGGGTTGTATGATATATCAGGCGTAGAAGTAGGCCAACACCTCTATTGGCAAATAGGAGGTTTCCAAATTCATGCCCAAGTACTCATCACTTCTTGGGTCGTAATTACTATCTTGCTGGGTTCCGTTATCATAGCTATTCGGAATCCACAAACCATCCCAACCGACGGTCAGAATTTCTTCGAATATGTCCTTGAGTTTATTCGAGATTTGAGCAAAACTCAGATTGGAGAAGAATATGGTCCCTGGGTTCCCTTTATTGGAACTATGTTCCTTTTTATTTTTGTTTCGAATTGGTCGGGTGCTCTTTTACCTTGGAAAATTATAGAGTTACCCCATGGGGAATTAGCAGCGCCCACGAATGATATAAATACTACTGTTGCTTTAGCTTTACTCACATCAGCGGCATATTTTTATGCGGGTCTTAGCAAAAAAGGATTGAGTTATTTCGAGAAATATATTAAACCAACCCCAATCCTTTTACCAATTAATATCCTAGAAGATTTCACAAAACCTTTATCGCTTAGTTTTCGACTTTTCGGAAATATATTGGCGGATGAATTAGTCGTTGTTGTTCTTGTTTCTTTAGTCCCCTTAGTAGTCCCTATACCGGTCATGTTTCTTGGATTATTTACAAGCGGTATTCAAGCTCTTATTTTTGCAACGTTAGCCGCAGCCTATATAGGCGAATCCATGGAGGGTCATCATTGAATTGACTAATTTTCGAAATGAAATAGTCTTTTTTTTTAGCTTAGCCCAATTCATGCATGGTTGCAGATAATTCTCCTGGTTAGAAAACTAACTAGTTCAAAAAAAATGCGTATGAATATATAACCTAGAGTTGTAGGAGAGAGAATAGACTATATTACGGAATTGTTAAATTCTATATGCATTGAGGGGGGGGGCGAAATCTGGTTAGATCTATATTCTTTATGTCTATAAGACAGTCATCTTTTGTGCGGCTTTCTAAGGAATGATTTTGGAATTGGATTCCATAGAAAATAAGAAAATATGCAAACAAAATAGAAGAAACAAATGTATATAGGATTTTATTTATTTCTAAGTTAGATTAGATTCATTATCTAATCCGATATATAGAATTCCAGAATTGGATTCCATATACAGTTCTATGCAGCATATTGTTATCAATTGTATATCTTGATTTGATTCCTATTGGATTTGGATTAGTTCGATTTCAATAGGGGTTCTTCCTGTATTTCGTCTTTTATTATGGATTAGATGAAGGGAAAAAAAGGGAACTCAAGGATATCGAAGAGTAAAAAAAGATGGAATGAAAGGGCGGTTGGTTGGAAAGAAAGAGAAATAGAATAATGAAATAATGATTAGAAACTAAAAACGAGATCTCGAAGTAGTTCGGACGATTTAGATTATCATTTCAATTTGTACTTTTTAGTTACTTTTACCTAATAGAGCCTAGAAGGTAAAAGTACAAATTTCTTGGTTGATTGTATCCTTAACCATTTCTTTTTTTTTTGACACGAGGAACTCACCATGAATCCACTAATTGCTGCTGCTTCCGTTATTGCTGCTGGATTGGCTGTAGGGCTTGCTTCTATTGGGCCTGGAGTTGGTCAAGGTACTGCTGCAGGACAAGCTGTAGAGGGTATTGCGAGACAGCCAGAAGCAGAAGGGAAAATACGAGGTACTTTATTGCTTAGTCTAGCTTTTATGGAAGCTTTAACAATTTATGGACTGGTTGTGGCACTAGCGCTTTTATTTGCGAACCCTTTTGTTTAATCCTAAAAAAGAAAATAAGTCCTTTAGATTAGATACTTTTTTCTTTTTTTAGTAAATTGGTATTTGCTTCTGTAATTCCAAGTATATCAATACTTTTATTTATTATATTATTCCAGGAATTTTTTATTTATCGGAGCAGACAATACCCCGGGAAGGGTTGATTTGAGCATGATCAATTTAGGTAGAAGATATGCTCGCCCTCTTCCTTCCCGTCCTTAGTTTAGGATAGTGGAAAGTCTTTTTCCTTTTATTTTAGGAATTTTGGGAACATTTAAATTTTAACAAAAGAGATCTTTCAAAAGGGGATCTTTCACAGGTCAAACGAGACCTAAGACTTAATCTAAAATAAATTAGTAGATTGAATCTATTTGCATTAAAA